ACGTTGAATATCGCTGTCGAGAAAACTCGATTTGATTACTCAACTGCTATTAGCTTAATAATATTATATCTTATAATATTCTTATATGTCAAATTTTCAAAATTTTATTTTTTATTCTTTATCCTTCTTTCGTTTCAGCACTTGTTTTAACGTATAAGATTAAAAGAAATGACGTTGGAATTAAAATAAAAAGTGCTACTGCAATAATTAGAGGATTCTATCCAATCAGAACTATTTAGACAATTTTCATTATAAATAGCTCAAATTTAATCTTTTCTTTCTTATTAGAAGATTAAATTAGTTAGAAGAAAACAAAATCTTCTAACATCTTTTTTATTTTATTCAAATCTCTATTCGCTTTTTTTTCGAATATCCTTTAACTTAAACAAATTCTATAATTGTTAATAATTAGACTAAAATTTTTATAATTCTCCATCTTTTAAATCTGTCTTATTTTTAAATTTTTACTAATTTTAAATATATTTCTTAATCCTAAAATATTTACTTCCATTTTATATATGAATCCTTCAAAAACTATATATTTCTAACACTAACCATAAATTTATCACTACGAATTTCCTGATAGTTTGTTTATCTTGTTTTGTATAATACCTACTACTTTATTACTTTTATCTTTTATAATAATAGTAAAATCATTATAAGATAATTTTAGTTCATTAAATAATGAAGAATTAATAATATCATTATATTTTACATTAACATAGGATTGTATTTCACTTATTTGGATAGTATTAAATTTATCTAAATTAATATTTTTAATATAATTTAATATCATAATATTTAGTTTAGTAATTTCTTCAAAAAATGAAATAATTATAGACTTTATAACATCATAAATATTTATTAATAAATTCTTATCATTTATAGAATTACTAAATTGAATATAATTTAATCTAATTTTATCAAATAAAGTAGTATCATTAGAATCTTCTGGTAAAATCATAAAATATTTTCTTTTTTCATTTTTTTCAAAGTTACTCTTATCTGGAGGTGTTTCAAATAATTCTTTTAACTTTTCACGAGATTGAACATGAGGAATTCTTCTAAATGAATACCAATTTAATGAGTTTAAAGTATTAAAATTATTTAATTGTGGTCTTGTTTCAATTGCTAATTTTGATAAGAAAGTTTTATATGGATCAAAAAAATCTAATGAATATAATTGTTTTTCATTTTCAAATAATTTTTCTAAATAAGGAAATGAAATTATAGAATAAGAATTTGTTAAAAGATTTGTTTGTTTTTGAAATGTAGAAATTGAAAGAAAATTTGATTCAAAATTTTTAACTAAATTTGAATCAAATATATAGTTTGAATTAATTTTATTAGATACTTTAAAAAATATATCATTTGTTAAAATAAGTTGATTTAATTCAGGACTCCATGTTATAAATAAAGGAGTTGAGTTATTAATAAATAAACCCTTATAATTAGGCATTTCTAAAGTATTTTTAGGTATAATTTCTTCATGAGAATATAAATTTTTTTTATTCTTATTAATTAAAATTTGATCATATTTTAGTATTGATCGGTTTTTTGTATTAAAATTAATTGAAGTATGAAATAAACGATCAACAATACGTAAAGTTCCTTTGAATTGTTGATTATAAACATTATTTGTATAACTTTTTGAATTAAAAAATAAATTACGAAATATTTCAAATTTATTCATTTGAGAATAAAAATAATTTGATTCATAGTAATTTGATAAAGCAATTCTTCTTCTTAAAAAATCATTTTCTTCAATTTCTAATAAGATATCATTTATTGGTTGACGAGAAATTAATGTATCCATTTCAACATTTAATATAGTTTTATATAATGTATTAAAATAATATTTTTGTTTAATTTCAGTTTCTAATTCTAAACCCTTTTTATCTGCTTTTAATGTAGTTAAAAAATATTTATTATACGGAATAAAATCTGTCTTAAAATTACTATCTATCATTCTTTTCGAAAATGATGGCATAGCATCATATGAATTTTCAAAATAATTCTCATCTAACATTGGTGTTTTAAATGAATTTATATCAAATTTATATAAAAATTTATCAATTCTTGATAAATTAACAGAATTTGAACTTATTATTTTAATAAAGGGTGATTTTCGTTTACGTAACATTTTACTTTTTATGGGTTTAATAGGCATAACACGACTTTCTAATTTATCAAGTCTTGACATCCATGCATATTCGGCTTTATAATTAACATCTTCAAATTCTAATAAACTTTTATATTCTTTATTATTAAAAGAAAAAATATCTGTATATATATAATTAGTATCATCAATATTTAAAACATAACGTTTACTACCAAGTCCTCCTAAAACAGGATCATCTGAATTAGAATCTAATAATATTTCATTTAATTCTTTATCTTGAGGAATAAATCCAAGAGGATTTATTACTAAATAATTAAAATCATAATAAGACAATGAAGAAATAGTAACTGATAAAATCAAAATTAATAAAATTGCATTTATTCTTTTTAAGAATTTTTTATCAAATAATTGAAGTTTTTGTTTAGATTTTCTTTTTTCAATTTTTTTTGTTCTAATAAAATTACTAATTATAGATCGTTGTATGTCTTTTATTAATAATTTTAGTGAAAAATCACTTTTTTGTGATTTTTTTCTAGCTTTTTTATTTCTTAATTTTTCTTTAGCACTTAAGATTTTTGACTCCCCAATAAATCTTAATGTATAATTATATTTAAAATATTTTAAAAATAATTCATGATAAATTAATGAATGAATTAAACATCCGAATGTTATACCCATTAAATAGCTTCCATGAATATTAAAATACATAAATATATTTGGTGATATTGTATTTGTTAATAACGTAGGTTCAACACTAAAATTAATTGTTGATAAATATGGTAATAAGAAACCACTTTCTGTCCAAGTTAAAAGAAAATGTGTTGCAAATATTTTTTCTAATTTAGATTTTTTATCTGTTTTTAAAATTAAAGTATCTTCTATTTGTAATTCTTGAATATTTCGTTTTTTTTTCTTTTTTTTCTTTGGTGATCTTCTTTTACTTTCTGCAATTCTACTATGAAGAAAATTAATTATCAAATATAAACCTAAAAAATAATTAAAAGGTTGAAGTGAAAACCATTGAATTATTAAAGGTTTTAAACCAAAAAAAATACAAAATAATAATAAAAACTGTCCAACAATCCATCCTAAAAGGCTAATTAAACCAAATAATGGTCCATGAAATAAAAATCTATAAAAACATATTAATTGATTACAAGATAATAAAGGTAATGATAAAATAATACTATTTATATAACCAATATAAAATTTATTTTCTAAGTAATTAGGTAATTGTAATATATTTATAGAATTATTTAATTGAGTTTTAAAAAAAATATCTTCGTCTAAAATTGATTTTGTAATTGAGTTTAATATTAATGGTAAATTTTGAAAGTTTGTAATTTGATTTAAATTTAATAAATTTTTTATCCAATTATTAAAACTATCAAAAATCGGATAGTAAAAATATATAATTTTTTGTACTAAAATTTCTATGTATATAATAATTTGTTTTAATGTGTTAATTCCTGGTATAATTAAATAATTATTTGAATTATTGGTATTTGTTAGATTTGTTAAATCATTAATCTGATCTAAATCAAAGTAATTAAATAAATGGTCAATATTTTCTAGTATAATATTAGAGAATTCTTTTACTAAATCTGTATAAGTCATATTTTTTATTAATTAATATGATAAAATTTTTATTGAAAAAATATACAAAACGCTTTAACTGTACTTTTAATTTAACATATAATGAGTAAATAATGTTTATATATTGTATAAATTTATTAAATCATTAAAAAGCTCTTTTGGTGGAATTGGTAGACACGCTGGTTTTAGGCACCAGTGCTTTTAGCGTGAGGGTTCGAGTCCCTTGAAGAGTAAAATAAAATAAATAAAATGAGCGGATAATGGGATTTGAACCCATGATCCTACCTTGGCAAGGTAATGTTTTACCCCTAAACTATATCCGCTTATACGAGATTGACGGGATTCGAACCCGCGACTTCCGCCGTGACAGGGCGGTGCTCTAACCAATTGAACTACAATCCCATTAATATTATATTTATATATAGTATAATATATATATCTGGGAAGGTGGCAGAGAGGTCGATTGCATCGGTTTTGAAAACCGTCGTAACAATTGTTACCGAGGGTTCGAATCCCTCCCTTCCCAGTTTATTAAGTATTTAGAATAATAAAAATTATTAACTATTTGAGTCCGGAGGGATTCGAACCCCCGACTTTATAGTTCGTAGCCATACGCTCTAATCCAACTGAGCTACGGACCCTATAGGTAAATAATTATATATATATATATATTATAGTTATTCTTTGGTTTGTATTTATAAAGATATTCTTAAATAACACTAGTTATACTCTTTTAATTTTAGATTTTATTTTATATAATAAGAAGATACATTTATGAATTTAGAATTAAAAAATTCATTTTCTATTAAATATGATCATGAAATTCGTATTTATTCAACGTGTATTGGATGTACACAATGTGTTCGAGCTTGTCCTACTGATGTTTTAGAAATGGTCCCTTCAACATCATGTAAAGCAAAACAAGTTGTTACTGTACCTCGTATCGAAGATTGTGTAGGTTGTAAAAGATGTGAATCAGCTTGTCCTACTGATTTTCTTAGTATTCGTGTTTATTTAGGTGGAGAAACATTACGTAGTATGGGATTAGCTTATTAATAAAAATAAAATAAATTTTGAATTGATAGATTATGATATATTATTATTATAGTCTATCAATTTTATCCTCAATAGCTCAGCGGTAGAGCAATCGGCTGTTAACCGATTAGTCGTAGGTTCAAATCCTACTTGGGGAGGATAATATATATTGCCTACTTAACTCAATTGGTTAGAGTGTCCGTCTCATACGCGGAATGTTGCTAGTTCAAGTCTAGTAGTAGGTATT